GATTTTGTGACATTTCTTATTGGCTGTCTTGTGTTTCTAATAAGTTGTTTAATAGTTGGCATGTTGTATATATATATATATAGAATGGGTTGGTTTAGATCGATCTTAACCTGATTTATGATTGATGATTATGAATTATTTCGACTCAATATCAAATCGCAGAAAATTAAAATTATGTTTTGAAATGGCATTAGGGATTTAATGTAAATCCCCAGTATTTTAATTTTCAACCGCTACAAGATCAACAATTCCATGAGCTTGGGCTTCTGTTGCTGACATAAAAACATCCCTTTCCATGTCTTCGGATACAACCCACAAAGGGTTGCCCGTTCTTTGTACATAAACCTTTGTGAGGGTTTCGCGAAGTCTCAGTAGTTCTTCCGCTTCCAGGATAAATTCCCCTGCTTGTGCCTCATAAAAAGAACTAGCAGGTTGGTGAATCATAACCCTGATGAATTGATATAACATCATTAATGGTTCTTCTATCTCGCAAGATTGGGCGGGCTAAAGGGATAAAAAAATAACAAGAAAAAAATTGAACAACCGTACGGGCATCTTTTGTGCATTGCATACGGCTCTGCAATGGAATTTACTCCTCCTATCTATCCCCTCCCCCTTCCATCGAAGAAAGAAATGGAATACATACAATTTAGATCGTGGAATAATCCATTTACCGTCCTTCTTTTCGTAAGAGTAAAAAAATACTATGATGGTTCTGTTGCTTTCTATATATTTATTTCGTCGGTGATTTAGCAATCCCAAAGTGTCTTTCTGATACGATTAAATAAGGAAATACTTTTTTTTTTTTTCATTTTCGTACTCTTTCTTTCATAAATATAAGAAAAAAGGCTTCCAGTGTGGAATAAAAATGGTTTGTGACGCTGAAATGTACTCCCGACACATAAGATCAAATCGGAAATAACCTTTGTTTCATACTACTATCTCGATAAAAAATCTCATGTTCTGAAAAAACAATAATGGTTTGTTCATATCGAACTCAAAGTGCCATGCTATTATTACTTATTATTCATATTCGATATGGCGAAGGCATAGTCTTTTTTTTTTTCAAATAAAAACCATTGGCGCCAAGCGTGAGGGAATGCTAGACGTTTGGTAATTTCTCCCCCAACCAGAATGAAAGATCCCATTGAAGCAGCTAATCCCATGCATATTGTATGTACATCGGGTATCACAAATTGCATAGTATCATAAATGGCTATTCCGGATATTACCAATCCACCAGGAGAGTTTATAAACAAATAAAGATCCCTAGTATTATCTTCTAGACTGAGATATACCATGAGACCAACAATTTGATTCGATATCTCGCTATCAACTTCTTGGCCTAAAAAAAGTAATCTTTCTCGATGAAGTCGGTTGATTAGGACAAAATTCTATCCCTTAGGAACCGTACGTGCACCTTTGGATGCATACGGTTCAAAAAAAATTGTGAAAACAAAAAGAATCAATGTGTCGATTCAAGTCTTATTTCTTTTTTTGTAACAGATTTTTGTTTTTCTAATGAAGGGCTTTTTCCATTTTTCAAAAAACATGGGGCCCCCCTTAAAAAAAAAAAAATTACTGAACTTAGTGAACTAACCTCCATTGATGTATTGTTTCATCGAAATTCAAATCACGATGTCATTTTCTTGTTCCTGAATGGGCCCTTTCAATTCTTTTAGGTTCATGTTCTACTCCGGGTAAAGATCTGTCGGAATTCTATTTGCACATATAGGGCAAATGATCTCAGTACCACTTCTTTTTTCTACGACTTCTTTTTTTTTTATTCGTTTCATGCTTTCCCTCAGCTATTCAATGTATTCATCATACCATTATTCCATTGATTGGCAGTTTGAGATCATTCCTATAGTAAACATAAGAATGTTTATGATACAAGTAGTAATCGTACATATATTACCAATTTGGTATTTTCTGAACGGAGCCTGGATACTTTATTTTATCGGTCCAAGTCAACCATAAATTCTTCTAATTGATAATATGGATCCAAAATAGAAATTGATCTAATTGCACTTCGCGCTCCGAATGATTGATGGTTCAATCAATATTTCTTAGGCGAAAGAGAGGATATCTCGATCGGGAGAGAGAACGGGTAAATCCCATATGACCCAATATGTCTGACAAGTCGCACTATATGTCAACCCAAACTGCATCTTCCTCTCCAGGACTCCGAAAAGGTACTTTTGGAACACCAATGGGCATTAAATGAATGAAAAAAAAAAATTAGGTACTATACTTCACTTTAATATGGAAACGTAACAATGGGTTTGTTGTCTTCATAATTTTTTTTTCTTTTTATTGTATTTTATACATATTAGACATAGATTGTAAGGTTCATAGAAGAAGATAGAATGAATAAAGAACCCATTTTAACGAATGGGGCGATCGTGTGAATGATAAACAAGTATCTATACATTCGTTCCCCAAAAAGGGCTCAATCCCCATTGCGTATTGGTACTTATCCGGTATAGAATAAATCTGCTTCTCTTTGTTCTTACGAACATAAATGTTCCCTTATTTTCAATAGGAACAGAATAAATATTAACCCTTTCTTATACAGAATCTACTGAAAAGATTAGGTACTAGAGTATAGTCTTTTCCAATGCGATAAAGTTACATAGTTTCTATTTATTTTTGAAAAAGGGGTATTTCCATGGGTTTGCCTTGGTATCGTGTTCATACTGTCGTATTGAATGATCCCGGTCGATTGATTTCTGTCCATATAATGCATACAGCTCTAGTTTCTGGTTGGGCCGGTTCGATGGCTCTATACGAATTAGCGGTTTTTGATCCCTCTGACCCCGTTCTTGATCCAATGTGGAGACAAGGTATGTTCGTTATACCTTTCATGACTCGCTTAGGAATAACCAATTCATGGGGCGGTTGGAGTATTTCAGGAGGAACTATAACGAATCCGGGTATTTGGAGTTATGAAGGTGTGGCGGGGGCACATATTTTCTTTTCCGGCTTGTGCTTCTTGGCAGCTATCTGGCATTGGGTCTATTGGGACCTAGCAATATTCTCTGATGAACGTACGGGAAAACCTTCTTTAGATTTGCCCAAGATCTTTGGAATTCATTTATTTCTCTCAGGGTTGGCTTGCTTTGGCTTTGGCGCATTTCATGTAACAGGCTTGTATGGTCCTGGAATATGGGTGTCCGATCCTTATGGGCTAACTGGAAAAGTGCAATCTGTAAATCCAGCGTGGGGTGCGGAAGGTTTTGATCCTTTTGTTCCGGGAGGAATAGCCTCTCATCATATTGCAGCGGGTACATTGGGCATATTAGCGGGCCTATTCCATCTTAGTGTCCGCCCGCCTCAACGGCTATACAAAGGATTACGTATGGGCAATATTGAAACTGTACTTTCCAGTAGTATCGCTGCTGTTTTTTTTGCAGCTTTCGTAGTTGCTGGAACTATGTGGTATGGTTCAGCAACTACCCCAATCGAATTATTTGGTCCCACTCGTTATCAGTGGGATCAGGGATACTTCCAGCAAGAAATATATCGAAGAGTTGGCGCCGGACTATCCGAGAATCTGAGTTTATCAGAAGCTTGGTCTAAAATTCCCGAAAAATTAGCTTTTTATGATTACATTGGTAATAATCCAGCAAAAGGGGGATTATTCAGAGCAGGCTCAATGGACAGCGGGGATGGCATAGCTGTTGGGTGGTTAGGACATCCCATCTTTAGAGATAAAGAAGGTCGCGAGCTTTTTGTGCGTCGTATGCCTACTTTTTTTGAAACATTCCCGGTAGTTTTGGTAGATGGAGACGGGATTGTGAGAGCCGATGTTCCTTTTAGAAGGGCAGAATCGAAGTATAGTGTCGAACAAGTAGGTGTAACTGTGGAGTTCTATGGTGGGGAACTCAATGGAGTCAGTTATAGTGATCCCGCTACTGTGAAAAAATATGCTAGACGTGCCCAATTAGGTGAAATTTTTGAATTAGACCGGGCTACTTTGAAATCTGATGGTGTTTTTCGTAGTAGTCCGAGGGGTTGGTTCACTTTTGGGCATGCTACGTTTGCTTTACTCTTCTTTTTCGGACACATTTGGCATGGCGCTAGAACCTTGTTCAGAGATGTTTTTGCTGGTATTGATCCAGATTTGGATGCTCAAGTGGAATTTGGAGCATTCCAAAAACTGGGAGATCCAACTACAAGAAGACAAGTAGTCTGATACAATACTACTCTGGTATCTTTCGTCTCTATTTTCTATTTTCTTTTTTTGATTTGACATAGATATCAGAGAAATCTTGACTTGAATCACCATCTTTTCTTTGATTTTTTTTTTTCTTTCTAATGATCCCAAATAAATAGGTGTGGAAGCTATAATTGTAAACCGCGATCGAATCTATGGAAGCATTGGTTTATACATTCCTCTTAGTCTCGACTTTAGGAATAATTTTTTTCGCTATCTTTTTTCGAGAACCGCCTAAGGTTCCGACTAAAAAAATGAAATGATTTTTCATTATATCAATTGAAGTAATGAGCCTCCCAATATGGGTATGGGAGGCTCATTACTTCAACTAGTCCCCGTGTTCTTCGAATGGATCTCTTAATTGTTGAGAGGGTTGCCCAAAAGCGGTATATAAAGCGTACCCAGTAAAGCTTATAAGTAAACCAGATATGAAGATGGCGACTAGGGTTGCGGTTTCCATTTCTAGATAACTTCAAGATCACAATGGATCTACGATAAGATCGTTTATTTATTTATTTACAACTACAACGAAATGGTATACAAAGTCAACAGATCTTAAGCAATGATTAAATAGGATTTTTGGTATGGCTACACAAACTGTTGAGGGTAGTTCTAGATCTCGTCCAAGATCTACTAATGTAGGGGGTTTATTGAAACCATTGAATTCGGAATATGGTAAAGTAGCTCCGGGCTGGGGAACTACCCCACTTATGGGGGTCGCAATGGCTCTATTTGCGATATTCCTATCTATTATTTTAGAAATTTATAATTCTTCCGTTTTACTGGATGGAATTTTAATGAGTTAGCTTCATAGGAACTAGAAAGTTCTAGTTTTTCAATCAAACAAAAAATTACTTAAGACTCGGGTTTCTAGCCCATTCTGGTAGTTCGATCGTGGAAATTTTTTGTTTCGGTATTTCCGGAATATGAGTGTGTGACTTGTTATAATTGATCCTATTGATAATACAGAGAATGGTCTGTCATCTCTATCAAGATGATTCTACCTCGTCGGATATTTATTCTAGTATCTGGAGCACAGAATATAAATATATGGAATAGATCAAGAAAAGAAATATTTGAACTATGATTCATACCTACTATTCAGTCATACCTCGCGACCGGACTCAAAAAAACTTTGTCAAATAGGTATTTTCTAAATCAAACGATTTTTATTCCTTCAGACTGATTTTGATCGAAGGACAACTATTTCTCTAGATTTTATTGAGTCATTACATCCATTTATTGAATAAGTGATGATCAAAGGGTTCTGACTCAGAGAACCTTTGCGTTAGCTTGGGCTTTATTAAATCACCGTGGTTCTAGTATGAATCTGAGGTTTCAATTGATTCATAGGGTCTCAACAAGAGAATTCCTATCAAACAATAGTAAAACAAGAGTCAACCCACATTACGCACAAAAAAAAAAACAAATAAGAAATAAAAAAGAAATAGGGAATAGAAGATTCAAGAGGCCTGTAACAATTAACATAAAGAAAAGAAGGACAGAGGAGCCAACTTGATATTTTTGGCATTATCATCACAAAGAATAGATTCCGGATTTTTGTTATTTCGTATCTTCGGAGCAAATCCGAATATCGAATTAAGTAGCTAAGAAGTTTTGAACTTTCTATCTATGAAATATCCGTTAAAACCCGTATTTGTGTGTTTCCGCTTGAGCCGTACGAGATGAAATTCTCATATACGGTTCTCAGAGGGGGAGTCTCTTTCCTTGGGTTACCTATCTCAATAAAGTATATGATTGGTTCGAGGAACGTCTCGAGATTCAGGCGATTGCAGATGATATAACTAGTAAATATGTTCCTCCTCATGTCAACATATTTTATTGTCTCGGGGGTATCACACTTACTTGTTTTTTAGTACAAGTAGCTACAGGTTTTGCTATGACTTTTTACTATCGTCCGACCGTTACAGAGGCTTTTTCCTCTGTTCAATACATAATGACCGAAGCCAACTTTGGTTGGTTAATCCGATCAGTTCATCGATGGTCAGCAAGTATGATGGTTCTAATGATGATCCTGCACGTATTTCGTGTGTATCTCACAGGTGGATTTAAAAAACCCCGCGAATTAACTTGGGTTACAGGTGTGATTCTGGGCGTATTGACTGCATCTTTTGGTGTAACTGGGTATTCCTTACCTTGGGACCAAATTGGTTATTGGGCAGTAAAAATTGTGACAGGAGTACCTGAAGCAATTCCTGTAATAGGATCGCCTTTGGTAGAGTTATTACGCGGAAGTACTAGTGTTGGCCAATCCACTCTGACCCGTTTTTATAGTTTACACACTTTTGTATTGCCTCTTCTTACTTCCGTATTTATGTTAATGCATTTCCCAATGATACGTAAGCAAGGTATTTCAGGTCCTTTATAGAGAAGACAGATATAATTTCGGTGAGGAACAATACTCTTGTATTTTATTGCTAAAAATATGGATTATTGAAAAAATAAGACATGTTATTTGGATACTTCTCTTCAACTCTGAAGTATTGTATACTTACTTGATACGAATAGTTGAAGTGGATTCTCCGAAGAGACGATGGATTATGGGAGTGTGCGACTTGAACTATTGATTGGGCCATGCAGATATATGATCCGCCACGTTGGAATTCGCAATCAAACAAACGTGTTTCCGCATCCAACCACTACGTAAGTCCCCATACATAGCAGGGATAGGCCGGTTCGCTTGAGGATAATTTTTCTATGATCATACCCAAATCATATCATGCATGAATAGGCTCCGTAAGATCCCGTAGAATATCGAATAAGCGATGCGGCGTGATCCAATGTTCTATCTATTCCACTTAACTTATTTCTTTTATTTTATAGTATGGAAATGCATTCATTTCCTCTGCATCGATCCAGATCTATGAGACTATCGGAGTGAAATAGGGGATCTAAGGAAAAAAGGGGCTAGACTTTATTAGTAACAAGTAAATACTTTGTTTGTATGTAAGAAAATAAAAATGTTACGGGGATAAACACCAATCAAAAGACACGAGACAATCCAAAAAGCACTTGCTCATGATCAAATTTGTAAGCCTACTTGGATATTGAGCATTTACCTGTAAGAACGGAATTTTTTGCAATGAATAGTTGTAACTTCGGAAAATTGAATCTGAGAAATCTTTTCTTACATAGAGTCATTATATAATTATATATGTGTGGATATGTATGAAATATAGATTTTCTATGATCTATTTCTTTCATTCCTTTGATTCTTGCTCGAGCCGGATGATGAAAAATTATCATGTCCGATTCCTTCGGGGGATGGATCCATAAGAACTAAGAATTCACCTATCCCAATAACAAAGAAACCTGACTTGAATGATCCTGTATTAAGAGCTAAATTGGCTAAAGGCATGGGGCATAATTATTATGGAGAACCCGCATGGCCAAATGATCTTTTATATATTTTTCCAGTAGTTATTCTAGGTACTATTGCATGTAACGTAGGTTTAGCGGTTCTAGAACCTTCAATGATTGGTGAACCGGCGGATCCATTTGCAACGCCTTTGGAAATATTACCTGAATGGTACTTCTTTCCCGTATTTCAAATACTCCGCACAGTACCCAATAAGTTATTGGGTGTTCTTTTAATGGTTTCAGTACCAATTGGATTATTAACAGTACCCTTTTTGGAGAATGTCAATAAATTCCAAAATCCATTTCGTCGTCCAGTAGCTACAACAGTCTTTTTGATCGGTACCGCAGTAGCTCTTTGGTTAGGTATTGGAGCAACATTACCTATTGATAAATCCCTAACTTTAGGTCTTTTTTAAATTGATTCCGCCGTGAAATATCACAACATAAGTATCTAGGGAATAGTCGCTTCAAAGTGAATCTTCCCTAGATACATTAATTTTATTATACTCCATTCCGAGTGCGGATCGTGCTCAAGATTAAAAACGAATTTTCTTATCTAAAAAAGATAAAAAAGAAAGATAACATTACAATGGATTTAAAATAAAAACTTATTTTTAGGTAAATCAATTGCGAAATGCTTCTTTAGGGTGTCCAATATCTGTTTTACATCTTCTATGCGAAAATATTCAATTCTCATAAGGTCCTCTTGACTGTTGCTCAAAAGGTCCAATAATGTATGTATATTGGACCTTTTGAGACAATTATAGGTCCTGGAAGGCAATTCTGATTGGTCAATAAAAATACATTGCAATGGAATTGCTTTTTGATTGTTTTTCTTTAGATTAGTTAATCTATCTTGAAAGGTAAAAGAGGGTAGAGTAAACCTGTTTTTATTTTCCTTGAAGTGAATGTACTCCTCCTCCGCCTGTAGAAAAGGAATAAATAAATCAATCAAATTACGAGAAGCTTCATAAAGTGCTTCCTTAGGAGTTAAACTTCCATTCGTCCATATTTCTAGAAAAAGTATCTCTTGTTTTTTATCCCCATTCCTATAAGAATGAATACTATGATTTGCATTTCGAACAGGCATGGATACAGCATCTATAGGATAACTTCCATCTTGAGAGTTATTTGTGGGTTTCATACGATATCCGCGATCTCTCTTGATTTGTAATCCAATACACAAATCAATGGGTTCCGTCAATTTAGCTATATGCTGTGTTGTGTCAACTATTTCCACAGAAGGCGGCGCGACGATATCCTGAGCGGTTACGCATCTAGGACCCCTGACACAAATGGATGCATCTCTAACTCCATAGAGATTACTTCTTAATACAATTTCTTTCAAATTTATTAAAATTTCATGTACTGATTCTTCAATACCAGCTATCGTAGAATATTCATGTGGTACCTTCTCAGATTTTGCGCGTGTGATACATGTTTCTTCTATTTCTCCTAGTAAAGCCCTTCGCATGGCAATACCTATGGTATCGGCTTGACCTTTCATAAGCGGGGACAGAATGAAACGACCATAATAAAGACACTTACTGTCTACTCGTGATTCAACACACTTCCACTGTAGTGTTCGAGTGGATCCCACTACTTCCTCTCGAACCATACTAATATTATTATTTGATCAGATCATTAAATGATTTTTTTCTCTTGAAATCTGTTTAAGTCTTATTTCTACACACGTCTTTTTTTAGGAGGTCGACATCCATTATGTGGCATAGGTGTTACATCACGTACGAAACTTAATAGTATACCACTTCTACGAATGGCTCGTAATGCTGCATCTCTTCCGAGACCGGGGCCTTTTACCATAACTTCTGCTCGTTGCATACCCTGATCAACTACTGTAAGAATAGCCATAGAGGCCGCTTCTTGAGCAGCATAAGGTGTTCCTCTTCTTGTGCCTTTGAATTTAGAAGGACAAGAACCCGCGGAGGCCCAAGAAACCACCCGACCTCGTACATCTGTAACAGTTACAATGGTATTGCTGAAACTCGCTTGAACATGAATAACTCCTTTTGGTATTCTACGTCCATTTTTACGTGAACCAATTCTTGGTATGGGTTTTGTCATATTTTATTATCTCATAAATATGAGTCAGAAATATACAGAAAGATACGGAGATATCTATCTCATGCTAAAACGGATCCTTTCTTTTTTTTTACAAAAATCCTTCCTTTAGTTTATAAAGTTCTTTTTTAAAAAGATTACCCTTGTCTTTGTTTATGTCTCGGATTGGAACAAATAACTATAATCCGTCCACGCCTGCGGATCAGTCTACATTTTTCACAAATTTTACGAACAGAAGCCCTTATTTTCATATTTAGAATTCCTTACCTTAATTCTGAATCTACTCCTTGAAAAAAATAAAATAATAATAATAAGTTTCTTGGTTTTGTAACGTCGAATTGTATCCCCACGAAAGGAATATTTAAAGCATCACCTAATCGTTCAAATCTTTCTTGCGAAATCTATAAATTATATATACGTCCTCTGGTTGAATCATAAGGACTTACTTCGATTTTCACTCTATCTCCTGGTAGTATCCGTCGCCGGATCTTCCCCGAAACATACTCCAGAATTGGATCTTCATTATCTAAACAGACTTGGAACATGCCGTTTGGAGTTGATTCAGTAATTAAACCTTCATGAATCAATTTTTGTTCTTTCATTCCAGGTAACCCCCCTGAAGTATCAACTAATAAACTAATAGAGGAAGGGTTATATAACTAACTTTTCCTCTCTATTTCACAAATAAATGGAAAGGAAGTTAGAGATAAAATTAGGATACCCGAGGGGGAGGATCAACATATATAACACAAAAGTTCTCCCCCAATTCTTTCTAATCGAGCTTCTCGATCTGTCATTATACCCCGAGAAGTAGAAAGAATTACAATCCCCATTCCGCCTAAAATCTTAGGAATTCGTTGATAGTTGGAATAGATTCGTAGACCGGGTCGGCTGATACGCTTGAAAATAGTTCTATATGTCCCTTTTCTAGTCCTTCTATGTCGCAGGGTTGAAACCAAGAAATATTTGTGACCTTCTTGATGTTTCCGAACGTTTTCAATAAAACCTTCTTGTAGAAGTATTTTAACAATGTTTTCGGCGATATTAGTAGATGCTATTCGAACCGTTCCTTTTTTATCCATGTCAGCATTTCTTATCGAAGTTATTATATTGGCAATAGTATCCTTACCCATGAAGAACTATAATTATTGTTACCTCCTCATTTTGATATAATCAACATGTTTTTTCTTTCTTTTATTTTCATTTATATATTATTCACATTTTTATTTTTTATAAAGTATATGCGTGAGACACAATCTACTAATTGATCTATTTCAGATACCCTACTAGATCCTAGTCTAATCCACTAGTATTTATAATACCTCGGGAGCTAATGAAACTATTTTAGTAAAATTAAACTGTCTCAATTCCTGAGCGATCGCACCAAAAACTCGAGTTCCTTTTGGATTTCCTTCTTGATCAATAACAACTGCGGCATTGTCATCATATCGTATTATCATACCGTTGTCACGTTTGAGTTCTTTACATGTACGTACAATTACAGCCCTAATTACTTCTGATCTTTCTAGAGGCATATTGGGTACTGCTTCTTTGATTACAGCAACAATAACGTCACCAATATGAGCATATCGGTGATTACCAGCTCCTATGATTCGAATACACATCAATTTTCGAGCTCCGCTGTTATCCGCTACATTCAAAAGGGTCTGAGGTTGAATCATATCATTTTTATTTTAATCTGTTATTTCAATACAAAGAATGAAGAAAAAAAAAGAAATATTATCTGTCCAGAAATAAATAAACTTGCGTTTTTCATCCTCAATACCTTTTTGTCTATTTCTATACCCCTATCCTGCAATAATGAATTGAGTTCGTATAGGCATCTTGCACGCAGCTATTTCAATAGCTGCTCTGGCTACGGTTTCCGAGATTCCGCCCATTTCATAAAGTATTCGACCCGGTTTAACAACAGATACCCAATATTCAGGGGATCCCTTCCCCGAACCCATACGTGTTTCCGTAGGTCTGACTGTAACAGGTTTGTCGGGAAATATGCGTACCCATATTTTTCCACCACGACGCACATATCGTGTCATTGCTCTCCGTCCTGCTTCTATTTGTCTAGCCGTGATCCAAGCGGGTTCAAGTGCCTGAAGAGCATATCGGCCGAAGCAAATATGTTTGCCTCGACAAGATACTCCCTTCATTCTTCCTCTATGTTGTTTACGAAATCTGGTTCTTTTGGGGTTATAGTTGATGGTTGTTTCTTAATTCCATCTCTACTGCAGAACCGGACATGAGAGTTTCTTCTCATCCAGCTCCTCGCGAATGAAATGATTCAATGCTATTCCAGATACACATGTATCTAATAAATAATACACTTAGTAATGGGATTTTTTTATATTTCATTTGTTATTGTTATATAGTAAGCTGTATATACAAGATATACAGTCGAACGTATATCTTTTTTTTTATGTATATTTATAGATAATTATGATTTTTACTCCTATCAATCACGCCAAAATATATTAAATTAATATATTAATTTAATCCAATACCAATAAATAAAGGTTCGCGGGCGAATATTGACTCTTTCTGTATTTATTCGTCGGGTTAATCCACCGCGGCCTTTTAGAATAAATCAATTTGTTCTTGGTTCGTTCCGCCATCCCACCCAATGAATCATTAGGATTCGTTTTCAATAGAATCCTATACAATCACGGGTTCTGTCGTTCCCATAGCTTCGCCATTAATGGTTAGGCCTGAATTCTGCAATGGAGCCAAAAAAAATTTGTTCCCGTGCGGATCAATCTCCTCAGTTTCTATTAACCCCGGGCTCTTTATTATTTATATCAGT